ACATATTTTGTTAAGCCACCCATAAGACCCATATTCTGACTTTTATCCGGAGAATAGCCAACAACAGTTTCCATTGAATGAATAACGGACCCAGACCCTAAAAATAATAATGCTTTGGAATAAGCATGAGTAATCAAATGAAATAAAGCACTTCGATAAGACCCCATCCCCAAGGCTAACATCATATAACCCAATTGAGACATTGTCGAATAGGCTAAACCCCTTTTAATGTCTTTTTGAGCAAGAGCTAAAGTAGCTCCTAATAATAGTGTGATTATGCCGATCAACGAGATTAAATTCATTATATGGGGTATAACCATGAAAAGAGGGAAAAGGCGAGCTACAAGAAAAATACCTGCGGCCACCATAGTAGCAGCGTGTATAAGAGCGGAAATAGGAGTGGGTCCCTCCATAGCATCGGGTAACCACACATGAAGGGGAAATTGGGCAGACTTAGCAACGGCACCGGCAAATAACAAAGCAGCACACAAAGTAACAAAGGAAAAATGAACTTCATTATTATAAATCAAGTTATTGAGTATTTCGAATAAATCCCGAAATTCAAAACTACCAGTTATCCAATAAAAACCTAAAATTCCTAATAATAACCCAAAATCGCCTACGCGATTAGTTACAAATGCTTTTTGACAAGCATTTGCCGCAGAAGGCCGTGTAAACCAAAACCCTATTAATAGATAGGAACACATCCCAACCAATTCCCAAAAAAAATAAATTTGTATCAAATTTGAACTAGTAACTAATCCCAACATGGAAGTACTGAAAAAACTCATATAAGCAAAAAATCTCAAGTATCCTTGATCGTAAGCCATATAATTATCACTATAAATAAGAACCGTGATTCCAACAGTAGTAATTAACATTGACATAATAGAAGTAAGTGGATCGATCAGGCAGCCGAATTCTAAAGAAAAATCATTATCGAGTGTCCAAGACCATACATATTGGTGGATAGAACTGCTATTTATTTGCTGAATAGATAGATTAGTTGAAAAAATCATGACTATACTTAACAATAAAATACTTGTAAAAGCCCACATACGACGAAGATTTTTTGTTGCTGTCGGAAAAAGAAGAAGCCCCACTCCTATTAACATAGGAACTGTAAGTGGAACGAAAGGTAAAATCCACCCATATTGATATGTTTGTTGCATAAAAAAATTTCAATTCGTAATTAATTCTTTCCGATTTATCGGATTTTACTTCTTTTGAAAGGAGTCAATAAAAAAATGAAAATATGTACTAACTTAACCTAACTTAAATATAAAAATAGAGAATTTTTTCACTTTTATTTCTTTTTACTTACTCTTTCTGAATTTCTTCTAAATATTTCAAATATTCAAATCAAGAAGTTCCAATAGGTCAAATCGTATGAAAGACAAAGATTAATTATTAGTCTCCTTCTACTTTGAAAATTCAAGTCAAATTTTGACAAGTTACTAAAAATATTCTTCTTTTTTTTTTAGAAAAATTTGATGGGATTTTACCATATCGTTGATAGATAGTCCATTCTTTTCTAATTTTAGAAAAAAATTCTCTAGAAAAGCGCAGATTTTTTTTGAACAATAGATGTCTTTCACATCCAGCTATACCAATGAGTAATCTCTTAAATTTTTTTTTAAATGGCAGTTCCAAAAAAACGTACTTCTGCATCAAAAAAGCGTATTCGAAAAAATTTTTGGAAAAGGAAAGGCTATTGGGCGGCGTTAAAAGCATTTTCTTTAGGTAAATCTCTTTCTACCGGGACTTCAAAAAGTTTTTTTGTGCGACAAACAAATAAAATCAAAAAATAAGTTATTAAGAAATAAAGCAGAAAACCTTAGAACAATCTAAATCGCCCTGACTCAAAAATGGAACCCTTCCTTTTCAAAAATAAAATTCCCCAAATCCATTTCCTAGTGAATTAATCCATAGGAAATGGAATTCTTCTGTTTACTTTGTCCGAATTCAAACAAAGTGTTTTTTGTTAAAAAACACAAGATACTCTATTTTTTTTATTTTTTCTTTCCAGTACAGGAGTCTTATTTTTCCCATCAACCTATTTATACTATAAAAAAAAGATTTTCTTTTTTGTACAACTTTCTTACTTTTTTCTTTTCTATAAATTCTTATTCTTATATATAGCCAATATATCTCTCGCCATCAATTCACGCAAAAACACTTAATGAAAATATTCTAGATAAATTTGGGTGAATTTTTAATAATCTAAAATATTTTTTTGTTCATTGATAAAACTGATTTTTTGGTTGCACTTTTTAAAATCAAATAAATCAAAACGGTAAATAAAAAAATGTTTTTTTTGGGGGGGGGCTTAATTCATAGTAAGACTGGCCGGTTTTAGAAGAGCTCAAGTGGAGAAGAGTCTAAAATCCACAATAAAACTAAAACCCTAAACTAAAATAATGAACCTTCAAGTACATATTTGAACAAATTTTTCTTCATCCATTTGAATCTTTCCTAGAAAATATTGCACCCAATTGAATTCTTAAATCTAGACGATTTTTTAATAATAGGTTATTATGTAATAATAGGTTATTATGGGGTCAAGACAAGCCGCTATGGTGAAATTGGTAGACACGCTGCTCTTAGGAAGCAGTGCTAGAGCATCTCGGTTCGAGTCCGAGTAGCGGCATGGCATATCATCTCTTAAAAAAAATAAATAAATTAGATCCTATAATGAATAATAATGAATTCCATTTCCGATTTCGATTTTATAATTAAGGAACTTTTTTTATGATATTTTCAACTTTAGAACATATATTAACTCATATTTCTTTTTCGACTGTTTCAATTCTAATTTCAATTCATTTAATAACCTTTTTTGTCGATGAAATCGTAAAACTATATGATTCATCCGAAAAGGGCATGATAATGATCTTTTTGTGTATAACAGGATTATTAATTTCTCGTTGGATTTATTCAAAACATTTTCCACTAAGTGATTTATATGAATCGTTAATTTTCCTTTCGTGGAGTTTTTCCTTTATTTATATCGTTCCATATTTCAAAAAAAATAAAAATCTTCTAAACACAATAATTAGTCCAAGTGCTCTTTTTTCCCAGGGCTTTGCTACCTCAGGTCTTTTAACTGAAATACACGAATCCACAATATTAGTACCCGCCCTTCAGTCCGAGTGGTTAATAATGCACGTAAGTATGATGATATTAGGATATGTGGCCCTTTTATGTGGATCATTATTATCAGTATCACTTCTAGTTATTACAGTTAGAAAAAAGAGAAGATTTTTTTCTACGAATAATCGTTTATTAAATTTAAACGAGTCATTTTTACTTGGTAAAGTCGAATACATGAATCAAGCAAAAGGAACAAATGTTTTACAAAAAACTTCTTTTTTTTCTCCAATAAATTATTATAAGTCACAATTGTTGAATCAATTGGATTATTGGAGTTATCGGGTTATTAGTCTAGGATTTCTCTTTTTAACGATAGGAATTCTTTCTGGAGCAGTATGGGCTAATGAAGCATGGGGATCCTATTGGAGTTGGGACCCAAAAGAAACTTGGGCCTTTATTACTTGGATCATATTTGCAATTTATTTACATACTCAAACAAGTATAAAATTGAAGGGGACAAATTCAGCAATTGTAGCCTTTATTGGATTTCTTATAATTTGGATATGCTATTTTGGAGTAAATCTATTAGGAATAGGATTACATAGTTATGGTTCATTTACATTAACATCTAATTAAATAAAAAAAGGGGGGTTCTTATCAATAGGAATAGAAAAGCATGCAATGCATATCAGATAAAAAACTTTGTGTGAACTAGTGAGAGCCCCGCGAATCAAAGTCACGGGGCTCTCACCAGTTCAAATTCATTTTTTTTACTTAACACAAGAGAAGAAAAAGCCTTCTTTTTGTCATTGTACAACGAACCTTTTTGTAAATAATAAGATAGTTTTTTTGTTATCAACAAAAAAACTATCTATAAAAATAATTAGATAGGATAACTTCAACCTTTTCAACTGATAGTGAAAGAATGAAATCTGGGTACATACCAATACCGAGTACGGGTAAAAAAATAGAGATCGAAAGAAATAACTCTCGCGGCCCAGAATCAAAAAAATAAGAGTTTTGGCCGTTAAATATCTTGTATCCATAGAACATCTGGCGTAACATAGATAATAAATAAATAGGGGTTAATATCATTCCAATTGCCATTACAAAAGTAATTAGGATTTTTGTTATTAAAAGCAATTTTGGACTAGTAACTAATCCAAAAAATACTATTAATTCGGCAACAAAACCACTCATACCTGGTAATGCGAGGGAGGCCATCGAAAAACTACTGAACATCGTGAACATTTTTGGCATTGGAATAGCTATTCCACCCATTTCGTCAAGATAAAGAAGACGTATTCTATCATAAGTTGTTCCGGCCAAGAAAAAAAGTGCAGCACCGATAAATCCATGAGAGATTATTTGTAAAAGGGCTCCGTTGAGCCCCATATCCGTGATAGAACCAATTCCTATAATTATGAAACCCATATGAGATACAGAGGAATAGGCTATTCTTTTTTTTAAATTCCGTTGACCAAGAGATGTTGAAGCTGCATAAATTATTTGCATTGCGCCCACTATTATCAACCAAGGAGAAAATAGAGAATGAGCATGAGGAAATAATTCCATATTGATGCGAATTAATCCATAGGCTCCCATTTTTAATAAGATTCCGGCTAGAAGCATACAAGTACTATAATGCGCTTCTCCGTGGGTATCTGGTAACCATGTATGTAGGGGTATGATTGGTAATTTGACAGCAAAAGCAAGAAAAAACCCAATATAAAATAATATTTCCAAGGCCACAGGATAGGACTGATTAGCCAATATTTCAAAATTTAATGTTGGTGTAGTAGAACTATATAAACCGACACCCAGAACTCCCATTAAAAGAAAAATAGAACCCCCTGCCGTGTACAAAATAAACTTTGTAGCCGAATACAGACGTTTTTTTCCTCCCC